CAATATTTAAAAAGAGTATCGACAATGACTGGAAAAAAGCAAACAAGAACAGATAGAATCTGATCATTATGACCAAATCCAAAAGCTTTGTAGACAGAGCCAATCAGTAGTTCCCAACCGTGGTGTGAATGGAATCCGACACAGAAATCCATTACTAAAAGAATTGAAAAAGCTTTTACTGTGTCGCTTAAGTTATATAGGAATTCCTGAGCCCAAGAGTTAAGAATAACAAGTTCTTCATTACAAAAAATAGAAAAACCGCTTAGCATAACAAAACAGATTATATTTGTCGAGAAGTGCAAAATCGTATGGATACGATCCTCATTGTGTATCTTGATTAATTGGATCGTTTCGTTGTGGATTCCTATACCAAGTTTTTGTAAATGTGTCTCCGAGTATTCCTTGAGCATTTCGTCCAAGAAGAGGATTTCCTCTAATGCTATGAACTTTGCTAGAATACTCTTTTCTGGAATATCATTCCAAATACTTTCAGATTGCCCATTATTCAACCAATTAGTAACCCAGGATTCCATACTTTTCGTAAATGAGAGAGAAATCCACCAGGGCAAAAATACTATAGATGCAAAATACAAAAGAGGAGTGAATGCTTTTTTTTTTGCCATTTTTTCATCTGTGAATTGTTAATCAACCCGCCTCATTCGTCGGCTCTATGTGATCTATCGAATATTTCTTTCACACATGAGTTCTATACAAGATATCAAACCTATGAATCTATTTTCTTTGTGATTTTGTTTGAATCTAGAAAAAATACAGAAATAGACTAAGACGCCACTTCGAATTTGAATCAAGAAATAATAAAAAATATTGTTTTCAGATATCTCAATTGGTCAAATTCGAAACAAGTGTCTCCGAATGAACGAAAGAAGCACTTTAAGGAATGAATATTAGTGAGATTTTGAGACGAAAGAATTCCTTTTCTATCAAAATATCCAATATTTCGAAAAAATTCCACCGATTACCTATAGCCAGGAATAGAATAATTGAGAGAAAGATATTGTGATGATAAAAAAAATGAGTAGCAAAACAAGACAGAAATTTTCCAGTTATCATTATGAAGAAAACCAATTGTTGGTTATTAAGGAATACAAAAGAAAGGAGAAAAAAAAGCAATTTTTTTCTTTCGAAATCGTTTGATATATGAGATGAATTGAATTTGAATCTATTAGTTCAATTTGTTATACTTGTTGTTGAATTGAGTTGCGTGGATTTGTATACACATAAAAGAGTTTTCTTTTATGGTTGTTCCATATAAGTCGGCTTTGGCTCGACTTAACGTTCTGACGAAACTTCAGTTAAGTTCTGTTATAGAAAAAAAAGAAGATTCTTGCATTTTGCCCTCCTGCTGAGAAAGCATTCATTCTTCAGCCCCATATTTCCATTTCTCAAAAGACTTCAATCGGTACGCGCAAGAAATAGGCCAATTCGGCGGCTTTTTGTTCAATTTCTCGTGGAGTCAAATTCTCATCAGTACGGGTCAAGGGAATGGCCCCCTGGCCTCTGATATCCATATAAAGGACACGACGAGCATAAATACCCTCTTTCACTTCTATTCTAACGGACTGAATATCTTTTCTAAGGAATCGGAGGAATATGCGACGATTTTTTCCAGGAAATCCCCAACGAAAAATACACACTATCCCTTCCTTTCTATCGAATCGATCATAACCACTACCTACATTCCAGGAAATTGTGCACCACAAATAGGAACTAATAAAGAGACCCGCGATCCCGTAGAAAGACATCACGATCCCTTGTGGAAAAAAAATGATTTGCTGAGACGGAAAAAAAGATATCAAATTTCTACCAAGATAACTGGAAGTTCCAACCAATAAGAATCCTAATGAACCTAAAAAAAGGATAAGGGCCCAGCAGAAATTACTTAGTTTTCGAGACCCCGTTATAAGTTCTATCCATATATCTTCTGATCGCCAACTCATACTTGATCTGATTGCATTTTATTGGAATTGAGAGAATACCCCCAATGAATTTGACTTGACTTTTTTTGTTTCCAAAGTAACTCTCATCAACTAGCACTAGTTTGATGTGAACTAGCACTAGTTTGATGTGAACCTTTAGGGGTAATTCATCAAATTGGTTAGATCTAAAATAATAACATACCCTTCATATGAGCCCACTATACATATTGATATACCTATAGATCCACCGACTTTACATTTTAGCCATCCAGCGATCCTGATCTATTTGAAACTAGCTAGAATTCATTTACCCATAGATCCTTTTCTGCAGGCCTAAGAGCTTTTTCCTTTCTTTATGTTCGGCGGAAATTACGCGTTAGACCATATTTGTCGAAATGGATATCTGTGTTATGCTACAAGTCGAAGTTTTGAAAAAAAAAAAGGGGGGGGGATAAGATTGGGTCCCATCAGATCTAAACAATCTTGTTTTTTTGAACATGAAGAGATAAAGAAGCCATTGCAATTGCCGGAAATACTAGGCCTACTAAAGGCACAAAAATAGAGGGGAAATTGAAAGTTGTCATAAAATGGGGTACCTCGATTTACTATTTGTACCTGCTATTATTTATTTTTTATAAATAAATATCTTATCTTATAATAATTATAATTAAGAATTGTAATTATTATTAATTCAAAAATTAAATAATGAAATTTCAAATTCTTAGTATAGAAATAAGTTTCTATATATCTAAATGAGTATATAGAATAAGTCCAAGGAATATAGAACTAAATAAATGGACTTATTCATCTTTCTACATGAAAGATATGTATGATAATTCACTTTCTTATTTTTCTTGATTTCTTTGTCTTTTGTTCTTGTCTTCGAATTTTTAATAAAGAAAGAGTTTATTACAGATTATCGAAAGATTCGTTAGAATGCGACCCAACAGGAATTTTTAGTGAAAATGGGATTTTCGGGAGATAGAGAAAGATAAAAAACTATATATCTATCTTTTCTCTATTTGATTATATACATAAGACATAAGACGAAATTCATTTTATTTGCCTAATTTCACGAAAGGGAGAATTCACTCTTTTATCTTGTTGATAGAGACTTCTTAATTAGTAATCGGGATTCTAGGTAAAAAAAGAGTTATCCGCAACTTTTTATTCTTTCTACAATTAGATTTAAGGTCATCAAAGAAAACTCCATTCTTATTTACTTTGATTCTGATAAACTAACTACTTGTTTGCTACAAATAAACTAATTGTGCTCTAAAGTTGCATTCAAAGGAAGCAATAAAGCGCGTTTTTCATTCCAAGGAAAGAAAGCGTGGAACTTAAGTAACTCACTCAGAACGCTTTTTAAAGGTTTACGTGGTACGATTAGGTCAAATAAGCCCTTCTCGAATAAATTTTCAGTCTCTTGGGAACCTTCAGGTATTATTATATTCAATGTTTGTTCAATTACTCTTTTACCCGCAAATGCAATATAGGCATTGGGTTCAGCAATAATGATATCTCCCAACATACCAAAACTAGCTAGTACCCCACCAGTAGTAGGAGATGCAAGGATTGATACATAAAATAACTTTTTATTTGATTGATACTCATATAAAGCACACGATATTTTAGCCATTTGCATCAAGCTCAAACTTCCTTCTTGCATGCGTGCCCCCCCGGAAGCGCACACTATAATAAGAGGTAGCAATCTATGGGTAGCGTACTCAATCAAACGGGTGATTTTCTCCCCGACTACGGATCCCATACTACCCCCAACAAACCGAAAATCCATAACCCCAATTGCTACGGGAATACCATTTAGTTTACCTCTGCCTGTTTGAATAGCCTCAGTTAACCCTGTCTCTCTTTGATCAGAAGCAATACGATCTTTATAAGGATGCTTTTTCGAGTGCCATTCAATGGGATCCAGAGAGAACAGGTCTTCATCCATAGGATGCCAAGTATCGGGATCGATCGAAAGTTCGATTCTATCTGAACTACTCATTTTCAAATGATATCCACAAAATTCACAAATATTTAGTCTTTCTTTCAAAAACTTCTTATAATTTATATTTGAGCAAGTTTCATTTTCGCAGAGAACCCACAAATGCTTGAATTTTTGAGTTCCCTGGGGATCGGGATCATTAGACCCTTCGTCTTCGCTATCGTCAAGATCACTATCACTGTCACTACTATCACTTACAATGGGCGGATTTAGAATATCCTCCTCAATCTTGTCAAGCCTAGCATGTATACCTGCAATGACCGCATTCGTATCCCTTCTAATTTCATCCTTCAAATCACCACGGTACGTACCCGTAGCCTCACGATAACGCTCAAGCTTCTCATCTATACTTGCTATGGCCGCATCTAAATCTAAATCAATTGGAGACTGACGATCACTGTCACTACTATCGGACGTATCTATATCGATTGGATAACTCTCACTACTATCACTGTCACTACTATCACTCTCACTACTATCGGACGTATCTATCTCGATTGGAGCCTTAAGCTCACTGTCATCGTCATCGGACGTATCTATATCGATTGGATAACTCTCACTACTATCACTGTCACTACTATCACTCTCACTACTATCACTGTCACTACTATCACTCTCACTACTATCACTGTCACTACTATCACTCTCACTACTATCACTGTCACTACTATCACTGTCACTACTATCGGACGTATCTATCTCGAATGGATAACTGTTAATACGATCACTTGGATAACGGTTAATACGATCACTTGGATAACTGTTAATACGACGACTTGGACAACCGTTACCATCACTTGGATAACCATTAATACTATCACTACTATCACTTACAATGGACGTATCTATATCGATTGGAGACTGAAGATCACTCTCACTACTATCACTGTCACTACTATCACTCTCACTACTATCACTCTCACTACTATCACTGTCACTACTATCACTCTCACTACTATCACTGTCACTACTATCACTCTCACTACTATCGGACGTATCTATCTCGATTGGAGCCTTAAGCTCACTGTCATCGTCATCGGACGTATCTATATGGAATGGAGACTTAAGCTCACTGTCATCGTCATCGAACGTATCGAAATCGAATGGAGACTCACTGTCATCGTCATCGGACGTATCTATATGGAATGGAGACTTAAGCTCACTGTCATCGTCATCGAACGTATCGAAATCGAATGGAGACTCACTGTCATCGTCATCGGACGTATCTATATGGAATGGAGACTTAAGCTCACTGTCACTACTATCGGACGTATCTATATCGATTCGAGACTGACGATCACTCTCAAGCCTATCACTTATACTTGCAATGACCGCTCCTATAGCGCCTTTAATTTCATCCTTAAAATAATCCTCCTCACTTAAAAGGTACGTATCCTTATACGCACGATAACGCTCAAGCCCCTCACGTATACTTGTCATGGCCGCCTCTAAATCTATATCGGGTGGAGACTGAAGATCACTCTCACTACTATCGGACGTATCTATATAGATTGGAGACTGAAGATCACTCTCACTACTATCACTTACAATGGACGTATCCAGATAGATTGGATACTGAAGATCACTGTCACTACTATCACTTACAATGGGCGGATTTAGAATATCCTCCTGAATCTTGTCAAGCCTAGTACCTATAGCTGCAATGACCGCATCCATAGCCCTTTTAATTTCATCCTTCAAATCACCCTCAGCTAAAAAGTACGTACCCGTAGACTCACGATAACGCTCAAGCCTCTCATCTATACTTGCCATGGCCGCATCTAAATAGAAATCGAATGGAGACTCACTGTAATCGTAATCGTACTCGTCATCGTCATCGGACGTATCTATCTCGATTGGAGACTTAAGCTCACTGTCATCGTCATCGAACGTATCTATCTCGATTGGAGACTTAAGCTCACTGTCATCGTCATCGAACGTATCTATCTCGATTGGAGACTTAAGCTCACTGTCATCGTCATCGAACGTATCGAAATCGAATGGAGACTCAAGCTCACTGTCATCGTCATCGAACGTATCAAAATCGAATGGAGACTCACTGTCATCGTCATCGGACGTATCTATATGGAATGGAGACTTAAGCTCACTGTCATCGTCATCGGACGTATCTATATGGAATGGAGACTTAAGCTCACTGTCACTACTATTGGACGTATCTATATGGAATGGAGACTGAAGCTCACTGTCACTACTATCGGACGTATCGAAATCGAATGGAGACTCAAGCTCACTCTCAAGCCTATCACTCGGATTTCGAATATCCTCCAGAATCTTGTCAAGCCTAGCACCTATAGCTGCAATGACTGCACCTATATCCCTTTTAATTTCATCCTTCAAATCACCCTCAGCTAAAAAGTACGTACCCGTAGACTCACGATAACGCTCAAGCTTCTCACCTATACGTGTCATGGCCATATATATAGCGAATGAAGACTTAAGCTCACTGTCACTACTATCGGACGGAGCCCTAGAGATTTTAGACTGAAGATAACTGTTAATACAACTCTTAAAGTAATTATCCGAACTATCGGGATTTTCAAGAGAAATCTCAATAAAAGCTTCTAGTTGACGCAGATAAGTCAAAAAAGTATGATCACTGTTAATTTCAACAGTGAAATTTTCAATATCAAAATGGATAAAATGAAAGTATCCATTACGATCTCTAACTACAAAAGATAGATTCGAGATGAAATTATGAAAAGTTAGATTTGATAGAACATTAGAACGCATAATGTTTTTTTACCTCCGATTTCTTTTAGATTTTGATTTTGGGTTCTTTTTTTGCCAAAAAAGAAAAGAGATGATGAATAGAAATTACAATAGATGAATAGTCCTAGTCCTTGGATTTGATCCAAATTATTATTTGGAATATTGGATTTCCTATCAGAAATCCGAATAAACCTAGAAATCCACTAACTAGCATTATTAACTATTACTTTGAACTAGAATTAGTAACTATCACTATCACTTTGAAAAAGGAATTTTCTTTTTAAATTTTCTTTTGCGGGAATCCAGATCCAGGGTAAGACTTCACTATATGAATATCATGGAATCCCTTTTCATTATATTTTGAGTCGTTTCTCCTATATTCCCGATTCTTTATTATCTTTATTATACGATAATTGAATTCTCTTTATTATATGATAATTCAAAATAAAAAACAAGGGTCGTTTCTCCTATACGAGTCTACTGCATGTACTTATGTATATAATATATGTACATATTATATGATAATTCAAAATAAAAAACAAGGGTCGTTTCTCCTATACGAGTCTACTGCATGTACTTATGTATATAATATATGTACATATTATATGATAATTCAAAATAAAAAACAAGGGTCGTTTCTCCTATACGAGTCTACTGCATGTACTTATGTATATAATATATGTACATATTATATGATAATTCAAAATAAAAAACAAGGGTCGTTTCTCCTATATTTCCCCTATATTTCCTATATTCCCGATTCTTTATTATCTTTATTATACGATAATTGAATTCTCTTTATTATATGATAATTCAAAATAAAAA